AAAGGATCCCCTGAATATTGGGTAGCTGTTGTTAAACCGGGACGAATACTATATGAAATGGGTGGAGTAACCGAAAATATAGCCAGACGGGCTATTTTAATAGCAGCATCAAAAATGCCTATACGAACTCAATTTGTTATTTCGGGATAAAAATGTAGAACCGACAGAAATGAGTCTTGGGATGAAACAAAACCGGAGGTTTCTTTTTTTAAATTTAAACAAACAATATTTCTTTTATTTTCTTCATCCTTTGCATTGAAAGAATAGACTAAAAAATTGATATGATTCAACCTCAGACCCATTTAAATGTAGCGGATAACAGCGGGGCTCGAGAATTGATGTGTATTCGAATCATAGGAGCTAGTAATCATCGATATGCTCATATTGGTGACGTTATTGTTGCTGTGATCAAAGAAGCAGTACCAAATATGCCCCTAGAAAAATCAGAAGTAGTCAGAGCTGTAATTGTTCGTACCTGTAAAGAACTTAAACGTGACAGCGGTATGATAATACGATATGATGACAATGCTGCAGTTGTGATTGATCAAGAAGGCAATCCAAAAGGAACTCGAATTTTTGGTGCAATCCCCCGGGAATTGAGACAATTCAATTTTACTAAAATAGTTTCATTAGCTCCCGAGGTATTATAAAATAAAATGAGATCGTGATGTCTTTGAGGTATTTGAAAGAAATAGATTAAGAACTAGATTAATTCGTAGATTGTGTCTCACGCATATATCTTGAAAAATTCATATTCATAAACCAATAAAAAAAAAAGAAAAACATGTTGATTATATCCAATTTTGAGGCACCAATAATTTTAGTTTATCATGGGTAGAGACACTATTGCTGAGATAATAACCTCTATACGAAATGCTGATATGGATAGAAAAAGAGTTGTTCGCATAGCATCTACTAATATTACCGAAAATATTGTTAAAATACTTTTCCGAGAAGGTTTTATCGAAAACGTCAGAAAACATCGAGAAAAAAACAAATATTTTTTGGTTTTAACCCTGCGACATAAAAGGAATAGGAAAAGACCCTATAGAAATTTTTTAAATTTAAAACGGATCAGTCGACCCGGCCTACAAATCTATTCTAACTTTCAACGAATTCCTAGAATTTTAGGTGGGATGGGGGTTGTAATTCTTTCTACCTCGAGAGGTATAATGACAGACCAGGAGGCTCGACTAGAAGGAATCGGCGGAGAAATTTTGTGTTATATATGGTAATCCATTTAATATCCAAATGGGGTCCGAAACCTCTTCCTATTTGTAAAAAAAAAAAGCAAGGGGATGAGTTATCTAATATCGTTTCTCCTCCATTAGTTGATACTTCAAGAAGGCTTGACCTAGAATGAAAGAACAAAAGTGGATCCATGAAGGTTTAATTACTGAATCGCTTCCCAACGGCATGTTCCGGGTTCGGTTAGATAATGAAGATCTGATTCTAGGTTATGTTTCAGGAAAGATCCGACGAAGTTTTATACGTCTACTGCCGGGAGATAAAGTAAAAATTGAAGTAAGTCGTTATGATTCAACCAGAGGACGTATAATTTATCGACTCCGAAACAAGGATTCGAAAGATTAGGTGGTTTTTATTCAATACGATTCGAGATGAAAAATTTCAAGAAACTTATTTTCTACCAATGAAATAGATTTCGAATTAAGATAAGGAATAACAAATATGAAAATAAGAGCTTCCGTTCGTAAAATTTGTGAAAAATGTCGACTAATCCGCAGGCGGGGACGCATTATAGTCATTTGTCCCAACCCGAGACATAAACAAAGACAAGGATAATCAGACTCACTAAAGGGCTCAATGTACAAATAAAGAATCTGTTTTGACATGAAATGGATATATCCATATATTTCTGACTCATATTTATGAGATGATACAATATGGCAAAAGCTATACCGAGAACTGGTTCGCGTAGGAATGTACGTATTGGTTCACGTAAGAGTGCACGTAGAATACCAAAAGGAGTTATTCATGTTCAAGCAAGTTTCAATAATACCATTGTCACGGTTACAGATGTACGGGGTCGGGTGGTTTCCTGGTCCTCGGCCGGTACTTGTGGATTCAAGGGTACGAGAAGAGGGACACCCTTTGCCGCTCAAACTACAGCAGCAAATGCTATTCGTACAGTAGTAGATCAAGGTATGCAACGAGCAGAAGTCATGATAAAGGGTCCCGGTCTAGGAAGAGACGCAGCATTACGAGCTATTCGTAGAAGTGGTATACTATTAACTTTTGTACGGGATGTAACCCCCATGCCACATAATGGCTGCAGACCTCCGAAAAAAAGACGTGTGTAGAAATGAACAATGAAGAAATTTCAAAAGAAACAAGAGAAATAAATAATTCAATCAAATAAAATAATATTACTATGGTTCGGGAGAAAGTAACAGCATCTACTCGGACACTACAGTGGAAGTGTGTTGAATCAAGAGCAGATAGTAAACGTCTTTATTATGGGCGCTTTATTCTGTCTCCA